CTAATTACCTTAATTCCCTATAGGCATATCATATATAAATAAGATCCGGGATTATATATATCTGTGTAACGATTTCTGTTCTAGGGTTTACATATACACATAATTGTTGTTATACTTTTAATTGAAAGAGGTTGATTATTTAATATTATTGATAAACAATTATTATTGGTTGTGTATCAATTGAATTTTCTTATGCCATTAAATTAAGGAAGCACAATTTGAGATCCAAGAACTTGTTAATTCATTAACAATCAATAGTTAATGGGTTCTATTTGGACTGAATTTTTTATTGTGTGATTCAAAAAAAAATTTCTTTCAAAAAGGAGGGAAGTTTTTAGGCCTTGTGTGTTTTGGTATTTGAGATACTATACAATTAAACAATTAATCGAAGGGTATCCACCGCCTCCAATCAAAAATGGAAGGATTTCTTTTAGGTTTATTAGGAAAGGAATAAGGAAAATGGGATTCAAGACGCAAAAAAAAGATTAAGTCTAAACCTAAAAAAAAGAGGATTTCCATCTATTTTTATCGTTTTGGCGGCATGGCCGAGTGGTAAGGCGGGGGACTGCAAATCCTTTTTCCCCAGTTCAAATCCGGGTGTCGCCTGATCAATAAAAAAATTCGAAATACCTTTGCTTGCTGATATATTTATATATTATTATATATAATATCAGTCGCCGGTCCTTGTCCTTGCCTAGCATAAACAGAGGAAAGGGGCTCGAGCTTCTGATACTTGCTTGATTTTAATTTAAAAAGCTGGAGGTTCTATAAAAGACTATCAATCCTTGCGCCTCGGATTACAGGGAGGGTTTTAGTATAGGAAGGGTGGGGAGTTGGTAGTTGTGTAAAGGGTGGAAGAGACTTTGTATATGGGCTCACGAGAATTTATAAGTGCTCAGACATTCAATCAATATTGGATGAATAATTGGCTTCCTTTATAGAATAGATAAAATAAAAAGTTTTTATTTTTCAACTCTTTTATTCTTTTTTTCGGTAACACCCAGGCAAGAATGTAATAGAAGGTCCCCCGAGTGTCTTTGTGAAATACTCGGGGGTCATAAGGATTAGATCAAACGGTAGATAGAGATATGTGATAGATAGTGCTCTATCTTGATTGTATATTCTTATTCTTTTTTATTATTATAAATGAGATGAAGGGTAACAAAAGAAACAATAAGTCTTACTATTCCTACATGTTCCGTTAAGAGCATCGCCTTGATAATTACAAGAAAGTAACTGTAGATCTTGCTTGTACTTAATTCTTCCGAATTCTAACAGAAATCAAATATAAACTTGTTATGGGTAGGGTTATTGGATTTGTTCATCAATAGCCTTCATTCAGAATCCCTTTTTGACTCTGTGCCATTGATTACATTATTATTACTGATCAATAATGGAAGAATTTCTTCATATTTATAGAGACGGGGGACATAATTCACATGGATATAGTAAGTCTTGCTTGGGCTGCTTTAATGGTAGTCTTTACATTTTCCCTTTCACTCGTAGTATGGGGAAGAAGTGGACTTTAGGGTCATTACTAATTTAATTGAGTTGAGTAATCAAATCAAACTGTATCAATAGTTTCATACATCGTTCTACAAAGCTAAAAAAAAAAATATCTCCATCTCCGTTTCAAAATTATACGGGAATCCGGTAACAGTAAGTGTAAGTAATGTAATAGATGAAGAATAACCTTTCAATAAAAAAAAAATATTTCATTCAATGATTCCCATGTTCGTATTTTGAAAGTAAAAGGAATACACATGATATTCCATTTTTTCCAACCGAGCTCGTCCGAAATATTTCGATGAACTAGCTCTTAACAGAATCATATTTATTTGATATGGATATTATAATGAGGAGCAACCAACCCCCCCTTTTTTTTTTGTTTCTCACTTTACTGTTCAAAGAGGAGAGGAAGTCTATCTGTTATTATGTGGATACGCACTTTGGAAACATGGATATAGTATTTGTCCAATGAAGCAATACGTATAATAAGATCTTTCGTTGGGCGTGCGCATTTAGCTTTGTTTTTAGATTCCTAGAAATATAATTCTTTATGTTTTATCGACTCACTTAATATCATGGTTCGCATGTTAGAAATAGGTGGTATCTACTACTTTTTTTTTACAAATCTGAAGAATTTCCCACGGAATTCCTTAAATCGCCTGTCAACGGCAAAATCATTTACTTCTTATCGGAATGCTAAAAAAAATATGACTGGGTTTCTTTTACTCTGCCCATACCTCCTTCCATTGATTTGATTGTTTCGGCGTATCCCAGGACCCATATTGGAAATAAATAATAAGAAAACTAGTAATTAGAAGCGTAAGACATAAGAGTAAAAGTAGGCATTCGATTATATCGTATCGATCGAAATCGGTACAAATAAAATGTAAAATGGATGTAGCCTGAATGTAGCAAAGAACTCGAATTGGGGTACTATTTATATGTATATTACATATATATTGATATTTATATGTTTATATATAAATATACCTATTACGGAGTGATCCACACCTATATATATATCTTTATACAATACAGTACAACCTTCTAAGTTTATATTTATATAATAATCATATGAGATGCGATAGTGTGGTAGAAAGATTCCTATATTTCTATACTATCGCATCTCATATACTGCTGATTTTAATCAGCTCCTTTCATTTCTTCCATTATTGATAAGAACTTATAAGTTAAGCTTGCTTCAAATTAATTATTTTGGCTGACCGTTTTTACGTAAATGATAAGTAAAAAAGCAGTAGGAACTAGAATGAACAGTGCAGTAGCAATAAATGCGAGAATATTGACTTCCATAATTTCATCGTTTTTTTATTTCATAATAACTCGGGATCTAATCCCATAGAGATTTTTAATCTTTCTCCTGTAAATTCAATGGGAGGAATACATGCCGATGATATTGAATCGGATCAATATCATGAATAACAATATCTGAGCTATCAAATCTATTCATCGTCGAGAATTGAATAGTATAACATAGGAAGATCCTTTATCCATACGGAAGAAAAACCTAATAAAAAATTTAATTCCTGATCCAATCAAGAATCCCGTTGAATTTTTCATTCTTTATCTATTCGTTATTTTGTATAACCTACCATCTTCTTTATAGAATCATATAATGAGGTAGCGTCTGACCCATCTTCCACTTCCATTGGTCACAAACCCAAAAAGTAAAAGTGAAACGGAAAAAAGATAAATAAGGACCCCCACTGTGAATTAGACCCTACCCCCCGCCCTCCTTCCCATAAAATAAATAGATGAATTAATGGAGTCATCGGATACTAGGTCGGGACTGACGGGGCTCGAACCCGCAGCTTCCGCCTTGACAGGGCGGTGCTCTGACCGATTGAACTACAATCCCAGAAAAACAAGGTTTACAGCATACATATTTTTAATGATTTGATTAAAACTATTTCCGTTTAGAATCGTCGTATTGGAACAGAGAAAAGAGTGATGTATTAATATCCACATGTATATGTTCTTTAGTGAGAACGATACGAACTACTAGTAATCCTATTGTCAAATCGATTAATATTAATAATAAGTTTTTCAATTAAAAATTTATATTTTTCTTTAATACTTTCCCTATATTTACGGATCATGATATGAATCTAGATCATTAAAAAAATAAGACAGAATATATGAGAACAGTATATAAAATATATTTTTTTATTTATTCCTACGCTACGTATCAGGCGTTTCGTTTCCGGAGAACAAATTTATTATATAATCTCATGATGGATCGGCGAATTATTGGGCCGAGCTGGATTTGAACCAGCGTAGACGTATTGCCAACGAATTTACAGTCCGTCCCCATTAACCACTCGGGCATCGACCCAGGAAGAATCGATTCTAGACTTATTGATAATACATGATCAACTTCCTTTCGTAGTACCCTACCCCCAGGGGAAGTCGAATCCCCGCTGCCTCCTTGAAAGAGAGATGTCCTGAACCACTAGACGATGAGGGCATATCCGCCCGATCGACATCATACTATGAGTATAGTATGAATAGTTTTTTGTAATTGTCAATATAATGTAATGGTGTGACTAAATCCGAATAGGTTTTCTACCTTTCGTGATTCCAATCTATATGATATGAAATGAAGTAATGTTATAATTATAATGATGAATGAAGTAGAGGACCCCAGGGATTTGTCCGACAGAAAAAGGTTAAACCCCATTCTTCAACTTTCACCCACCGATTCACGCATTGTTAAGATGAGATATGCCTATCTCACATCCAGGAAATTAAGAGACAATAGAAAGTTTATTTTTTTTTTTTATTTTATAAGAGTTTTCTTTTATTCCAGATACGAGTTCGAGTTGAATCCTTTCATTACATGATTTGATCACATATTAAATATCTTGTATCTATGTCAAATTGTGTATCAATCAATCGAGTCTCATTGTGATAGGGATCAATAAAAGCAAATAAATTAGGTTTTAACCTAAAAAAATTCTTGTTCCCAAATGAGACACTATGAGTCTACTGCGTGCACCTATGTATATAATATATGTACATGTATATGTCTTCACATTGGCTCATTCAGGAATAAAATGGGCCCTTTTAACTCAGCGGTAGAGTAACGCCATGGTAAGGCGTAAGTCATCGGTTCAAATCCGATAAGGGGCTTTTTCTACAAAACTCTAGTATGGGTCTTCATTTTTTAGTGTATACTAGAGATATTGTTGATATTTGTAATAAAACAAAGTAAGCATATGCATAATAATAAGTTTTTATTAATATTATTAATGAGTTAATTATTATAAATTATAATAAGTTATATTATATAGTCATTCTTCTCCATCATAAATTTAAGAAATAAACAAAAGAAAAAGAAAGTGGACCTGACCCATTGAATCATGACTATATCAGCTATTCTGATATTAAAATTCGATAGAGATGGGATTGTAGCCTCATAAATTTTTTTTTTATTTCCTTAGACTACGCAAGAATTTGTCGATATTTCCGAT